TCATCCGAATATCAGCCAAGGGATCCCTTAACTATTCAATTACTAGAACGAATCACACTTTTACCACTAAACTATACCCGCTACGATACAATTATCATATATAATGAACTTTTTGTCGAGTAAGACAATGGAACATTTTTAATATATTTTCTTATTTTCATTTAATTTCTTTGATATTTCAATTGCTATTTTATTTAATTAGTTATTTTAATTAGTTATTAAGTTAACTATTTATTTCTATTTCAATTGCTATATTTCAATTTGAAATTATTATTTATATAATTATATAAATAATAATTTCAAAATTAATAAAAAATAGAAAAAAATAATAGAAATTCTAAAAATATATAATTAAATAAATTCAAATTAATATAAATTAAATATAGATAAATTAAAATTATATATAGAATATATTTTTAGAATAGAAAAATAAACAATAATAGAAAAATAGCCAATTTCGAATTATATATAATTCGACATATATATTTAATAAATATAGAATAAATAGAGAATTTGAGAGAATTCGAATTTCTATTATTATATAATTAAATAAGCAAAAAAGTAATTACGAAATAAAGTAATAAAGAGAGAGGCAAAGCCTTTTTTTTCAAGCCTTACTTGTTGTATAATGTAACTACTTGCTATGTAATGGAACATAATAATTATCCTTATAATTATCCTTTTTTAATCGGGAGAGATGGCTGAGTGGACTAAAGCGTCGGATTGCTAATCCGTTGTACGAGTTATTCGTACCGAGGGTTCGAATCCCTCTCTTTCCGGTTCCAGTGATGACTTGAATTTTTTTTATCTTTTCTTTCAAATTTCTTTATTTATATTAATATTTCTATGGCAAATTCTATTTAATATATTAATTTAAAACAAAAATATAGATTCAAATCGAGATCTAGAATAGATAAAGACTGGGTAAAACATACTAAAAACATTTTAAAATCAAGAAAACCCTTAGAATTTTTATTCTATTCTTCACGTCCAGGATTACGACCAGGATCATTAGATAAAAATCCAAAGATGAAGAGAGAAACAAAGAATATAACTACTGTGTAAACAAAGAGTTTAAGAGTAAGCATTAGAAAATCTCCACGGTCTTTTTTGGTTTGGAAAAAAAAAAATAGATTCTCTATTTTTATACCACATTTTTTATTTTAACACCAAGAAATGAAGTGATTTCTAGAAATAGAAATGAATTTTTCGAAATTCATTTGGAATAAGAGTCGAGTCTTTCTTATAATTTTTTTTCATAACTACAATTAGGGCGCTAATAGAATCTGGAATGAAAAAAAAGTTAAGAATGAGAAAAATGGGGGTGATCCAAAATTCTCACGTTTATAGAATAACTTTAATGTTTGAATTAAGAGCTTAGAGTATACGACTTATCTGATCTTCTCAATTACTATAATTTTTTTCTTGAATAAATCCTAAATTTTTTTAGGATAGTATTAAAATCTCATCGAAAACTTACAGCAGCTTGCCAAACAAAGGCTAATAGAAAAAAGAGTAAAGGGATTACTGGCATAACATCTACGATTGGATTCAAAAAAGCGTAGGCTTCAGGCAATTTTGTGAAGAAAAAATTGCTTGAATAAAGGGCAGAATTAAGACAGATACAAATTAAACTAAAACTATTAAGCATAACAAACATTTTGTTCTTGAAGATAATTGTATTTTGATTGATGACTAAGTTATTAATATGTTATTGATATAAAAATGAATCAAAAAAAAGTAAGGTAGACGAAGAACCCTTCTTTATTTTTATTAAATTTATTGTGTTATTAAACTCACCCAATCAAAAATCCTTCAATTCTCAATTCTCAAATCAAAAAAGAATAGAGGAAATCATATTTTTATACAATATCTTAGTTGAATTATCTATTATGAGCAATCAATTCAGTTGAATTCTATATCTACACATATGAAAATCCGAACAAGACAGTAATATATTTACTAGATATTTGGATGGGAATTGACGAAGAACCACTATTAATATTAGTTTTTATTAGTGTTGAATAGAAATATAAATGGGGCGTAGCCAAGTGGTAAGGCAACGGGTTTTGGTCCCGCTATTCGGAGGTTCGAATCCTTCCGTCCCAGATATTCTTTATAATCTATCATTCTATATAATCTATCAAATAAAAAAAAAAATGTCTCATCCCTTAATAACTTCGGTAACTTGAATTGCACTGCACCATATAAGATAGAATATCCAAAATGAATTTCAATGACAATTCTTTAGTCTATCTGATAAATAAGATGATCTTCGAGTATTTCGATACTGATTTTAGCACTCAGTCTGAAAGAATAACAAAACAATTTCCAATTTTCCCCACATCAGTCTTTTTTATCGACTACTGCATTAAAAAAATTGGATATTTTTTTAACCAATTTCATATTTATTTAAAATCATTAATGAGTTAATCCGAATCTGAATAGGTTTTTTTTATATTATGATGATAAAAATATGTTTAAAACAAAACCTTATTAAAATAATGATATCTAGATGGAAATTTTAGAAATTGAATCTTTTTAATGATTTTGTAGGAGTCCGTGGAACTTGAATAAATGGGAGATAGGCAAATGTGTCCTAGGTACTCACTTGAAGACTTAAAAATAGCTTATTTCGTTTTTTTGTCTTATTTCTTGGAATATTCGAAAATTATACAATAGAAATTAATAAATTAAAATTTTTGATTTCTATGTATTGGTTGAACCGATGATTATTCAGGATTCCCTAATAAAATGAATTCCATATTAGTTCAAAACGCAAGTAATGTTATAGTAAAACTTCGTTTGAAATGATATGGTAAAAAGTAACGCGCGACTTGAAGGACATGATCAACTATGGATTCTTACATCTACCTTATTATACCCTAATAAATAATATTAATTTATTAAATAATAATTAAATTAAATAATAATTAAATAAAAAAAAATTTAATAAATAAAAAGAAATTTTAAATTTAATATTTAATATTAATTAAAATAATTAATATTAAAAAAGAATTAATAAATAATAATAAAAAATATTAAGAATATTAATATAATAGTTATATATATAATATAGCATATAATTGGAATTTTATTGAATACTATTTTATTGAATAATATTATATTCATAATATTATATTCTATAATATGTTTAATATTTAGAATATTATATAGCATAATATAGTTATAATATATATAGGAATAGGAAAGGAATGAGAGTGCTCCTAACTCGACATCATTTGTTTTGTTATATTTATACACTCGAAATCTCACTTTTTGTTGGGGTATAGTGTAAATCGAAATAGAAAGGATCCAATTCGAGCAAGTTTCAAATCCAAGAATAAAGTTTTTTAGAATTGACCAAATTTTTTTGATTCAAAAGTTCAAAAAGAAAGTATATGATGCAAGAATCAACCATTAATCTGATTCTTTTTTTGATAGAAAGAAATCACAAAAACTGATATGTTGCATCCAGTTTGAAAGGATTAAAGACCACTGAAGTAATGTCTAAACCCAACAATTCAAGGTAAAAATAAAGGATCCTGGACCGGGGAAATATCGTTTTCAATTGTCTCAACAATTTGATCAGAATGAAGAATCAAAATAGATTCTAAAAGAAAAAAAAGAAAGGCGATTAGAGATCACTCAATCAATGAAATGCTTAAAGGATTTTCTTTGACCTATTTAAAAGTTCTCCAACTTGAGTTAAGAAAGTACAGATGATTTTTTTTTTTTTTTTTAGAAAGATTCAAATCATAGTTTAATTGATTTGATCATTTTAATGATTTTTCTCGAGCCTAGGAGGAGAAAACTTCTTATACGTTTCCGCGGGGGGGTTCTACCTCTATCCTAATGATCCGTTTATCGAATCCTTGCAATTGATTTGATGTTCAATGCCGAAAAGAAGGAAGAGATCTTTGGAAAAGTGGGTTTGTATCATTCGATAAAAAAAACCTATTTGAATGCTCCAGGTATTCTATAATTTCCTTATAATTTCCTTATAAAATATATCTATCTATTTTATATCTAAATATTGTAATATATTCTATATATTTTTCTATTTATTTCTATTTTTATTTGTATATTATTTTTCTATCTTTGTATAGTATTTTTTTTATTATTAAATTTTGATTTCTATTTAATTTTAATTTGAGTAATTTATTTAGTTTTAGTATTTGATTTTTATTGAATTTTAAATTTTATTGAAATTCAATTTCAATTAATTCTTTTGTTTTGTTTTCTTCAGTGTATATTTATTTATGAACTCAAGATATTCACATTGATATTGACAAGAATATATCAAATAAATATAATCCCATCTGAGGTAATGGGATTTTATCTGTCGATCTATTTATACCTGTTCTATCCATTAATTTGAATTGTTTCTTCATTCAAGCGATGGGTTTATTGGATTTGTTGTGATATAAAAGTTTTTTTTGATTGAAAATATATAGAAATTTAATGTTCTAATGATAATTCACATTTATTTATCAAATTCGATTTATTATATATATTTTATTCTATTTCTATATATTATAATAGAATATATTTATATAAAATATAAATATATAAGTATAATTATATAAGTAGAATATATATAAATCAAAAATATATAAGTAAAAAAGTCTTTAAATAAAAAAAATCTTTAAATAAAAAATATATATATATATATACAATGTATACCTATATATATACAATGTATACCTATATAGATACAATGTATACCTATATAGGTAGAATAGGTATTCTAAGTGAATCTTAGTAGAATACTAAATAGAATATTCATTAAGTAGATAATATAAATAAAACTAAGAAATGGAAACAATAACTAAAAGTAAGAATAAATAGGGTAATCTAAAAAATTTTTATGTTATCTATATTTTTTAATCTTTTTGTCTCTTCAGGATTTATTCGAAATTCTTAATATTTTATTTCTTTTAATTTCTTGTTTTAATTTTTTGCTAGTTTAATGTTTTGATTGTGTCGTGTGATTAAAT